TCTATTCCATCTTTTTACTTCTTCTTGTTGCTGGATATCTCGTTCGTATACATCTTCTCTTTGTTTCCCGAGCCTCTAGTGAGTTACAGACAGAGTTAGAAAAGATCAAATCTTTGATGATTCCATCATACATGATGGAATCTCGAAAACTTCTGGATAGGTATCCTACATCTGAAATGAATCCTTTCTGGTTAAAGAATCTCTTTCTAGTTGTTCTGGAACAATTAGGAGATTCTCTGGAAGAAATACGGGGTTCTGCTTCTGGTGGCAACATGCTATTGGGTGGTGGTCCCGCTTATGGGGTCAAATCAATCCGTTCTAAGAAGAAATATTGGAAGATCAATCTCATCGATCTCATACCAAATCCCATCAATCGAATCATTTTTTCGAGAAATACGAGACATCTAAGTCGTACAAGTAAAGAGATCTATTCATTGATAAGAAAAAGAAAAAACGTGAACGGTGATTGGATTGATGAGAAAATAGAATTCTGGGTCGCGAACAGTGATTCGATTGATGATGAAGAAAGAGAATTCTTGGTTCAGTTCTCCACCTTAACGACAGAAAAAAGGATTGATCAAATCCTATTGAGTCTGACTCATAGTGATCATTTAACAAAGAATGACTCTGGTTATCAAATGATTGAACAACCGGGATCAATTTCCTTACGATACTTAGTTGACATTCATCAAAAGGATCTAATGAATTATGAGTTCAATAGATCCTGTTTAGCAGAAAGACGGATATTTCTTGCTCATTATCAGACAATCACTTATTCACAAACCTCGTGTGGGGCTGATAGTTTTCATTCCCCTTCCCCATCTCCTCATGGAAAACCCTTTTCGCTCCGCTTAGCCCTATCCCCTTCTAGAGGTCTTTTAGTGATAGGTTCTATAGGAACTGGACGATCCTGTTTGGTCAAATACCTAGCGACAAACTCCTATGTTCCTTTCATTACGGTATTTCCGAACAAGTTCCTGGATGACAAGCCTAAAGGTTATCTTCTTGATGATATCGATATTGATGATAGTGACGATATTGATGATAGTGATGATGACCTTGATATTGATACGGAGCTGCTAACTATGACGAATGTGCTAACTATGTATATGACGCCGAAAATAGACCGATTTGATATAACCCTTCAATTCGAATTAGCAAAAGCAATGTCTCCTTGCATAATATGGATTCCAAACATTCATGATCTGCATGTGAATGAGTCGAATTACTTATCCCTCGGTCTATTAGAGAACTATCTCTCCAGGGATTGTGAAAGATGTTCCACTGGAAAGATTCTTGTTATTGCTTCGACTCATATTCCCCAAAAAGTGGATCCCGCTCTAATAGCTCCGAATAAATTCAATACATGCATTAAGATACGAAGGCTTCTTCTTCCACAACAACGAAAGCACTTTTTCATTCTTTCATATACTAGGGGATTTCACTTGGAAAAGAAGATGTTCCATACTAACGGATTCGGGTCCATAACCATGGGTTCCAATGCGCGAGATCTTGTAGCACTTATCAATGAGGCCCTATCAATTAGTATTACACAGAAGAAATCCATTATAGAAACTAATACAATTAGATCAGCTCTTCATAGAAAAACTTGGGATTTTCGATCCCAGATAAGATCGGTTCAGGATCATGGGATCCTTTTCTATCAGATAGGAAAGGCTGTTACACAAAATGTACTTCTAAGTAATTGCCCCATAGATCCTATATCTATCTATATGAAGAAGAAATCATGTAAGGTAGGGGATTCTTATTTGTACAAATGGTACTTCGAACTTGGAACGAGCATGAAGAAATTCACGATACTTCTTTATCTTTTGAGTTGTTCTGCCGGATCGGTCGCTCAAGATCTTTGGTCTTCATCCAGACACGATGAAAAAAATTGGATCACTTCTTATGGATTCGTTGAGAATGATTCTGATCTAGTTCATGGCCTATTACTATTATTACTATTAGAAGTAGAAGGCGCTCTGGCTCTGGCGGGATCCTCACGGACAGAAAAATATTGCAGTCAGTTTGATAATAATCGAGTGACATTACTTCTTCGGTCCGAACCAAGGAATCAGTTAGATATGATGCAAAATGGATCTTGTTCTATCGTTGATCAGGGATTTCTATATGAAAAATACGAATCGGAGTTTGAAGAAGGGGAAGGGGCCCTCGATCCGCAACAGATAGAGGAGGATTTATTCAATCACATAGTTTGGGCTCCTAGAATATGGCGCCTTTGTGGCAATCTATTTGATTGTATCAAAAGGCCCACTGAATTGGGATTTCCCTATTGGACTGGGTCATTTCGGGGCAAATGGATCATTTATCATAAAGAGGATGAGCTTCAAGAGAATGATTCGGAGTTCTTGCAGAGTGGAACTATGCAGTACCAGACACGAGATAGATCTTCCAAAGAACAAGGCTTTTTTCGACCAAGCCAATTCATTTGGGACCCTGCGGATCCATTCTTTTCCCTATTCAAAGATCAGCCCTC